TTGAGAAATTCATCTCCAATAATGAAATAAATCAAGAAAAAATTACTAATAAAAAAAAAATTCACTTTATCTTTATTTCGACTATAAAAAAGTCACTTTATAATATTAGTAAGAAAAATTCACATATTTTTTGTGATTTATCTTACTTGTCACAAGCATATGTATTTTACAAATTATCACAAACCCAAGTTATTAATTTGTCTAAATTTAGATCTGTTCTTCAATCTAACACAACGTCTTGCTTCCTTAAGACTAAAATAAAGGACTATTTTAAAACACTAGGAATATTTCATTCGGAATTAAAACATAAGAAACTTCAGAGTTATAGAATCAATCAATGGAAAAACTGGTTAAGATGGCATTATCAATACGATTTATCTCAGATTAGATGGTCTAGATTAATGCCAAAAAAATGGCGAACTAAGGTTAATCAAAGTTGTATGGCTCAAAATAAAAATAGAAACTTAAACAAATGGAATTCATATGAAAAAGACCAATTAATTCATTACAAAAAAGAAAATGATTCGGAACTCTATTCATTATCAAACCAAAAAGATAATTTTAAAAAATGTTATAGATATGGTCTTTTAGCATATAAATCAATTAATTATGAAAATAAAAGTGACTCCTTTTTTTCTAGATTACCCTTTCAAGTAAAGAAGAACTTAGAAATTTCGTATAATTACAACACGTACAAACACAACTTTGTTGATATGCCCGGCAATCTTCATATCAATAATTATCTAAGAAAGGTCAATATTCTAGATATAGAAAGAAATCTCGATAGAAAATATTTTGATTGGAAAATTATCCATTTTTCTCTTAGACAAAAAGGAGATATTGAAGCCTGGGTTAAGATCGATACCAACAGTAATCCAAATACTAAAATTGGTATTAATAATTATCAAATAATTGATAAAATTGAGAAAAAGGGGGTTTTTTATCTTACAACTCATCAAAATCCAGAAAAAACTCAAAAAAATTCGAAAAAAGTCTTTTTTGATTGGATGGGAATGAATGAAAAAATATTTAATCGTCCCATATTGAATCTGGAATTTTGGTTCTTCCCAGAATTTGTACTACTTTATAATGTCTATAAAATAAAACCGTGGATTATACCAAGCAAATTCCTTCTTTTTAATGTGAATACAAATGAAAATGTTATTCAAAATAAAAACCAAAAACAAAACTTTTTTCTACCATCAAATAAAAAAATAAAGAATCGAAGTCAAGAAACAAAAGAACCCCCAAGTCAAAGAGAGCGTGGATCAGATATAGAAAACAAAGGAAATCTGAGCCCTGTTTTTTCAAAACATCAAACCGATCTTGAAAAAGATTACGTGGAATCAGACACAAAAAAGGGTCAAAATAAAAAACAATACAAAAGCAACACGGAAGCAGAACTAGATTTGTTCTTGAAACGTTATTTGCTTTTTCAATTGAGATGGAACGATGCTTTGAATAAAAGAATGCTCGAAAATATCAAGGTATATTGTCTCCTGCTTCGACTGATAAATCCAACCAAAATTACTATATCGTCAATTCAAAGGAGAGAAATGAGTTTGGATATAATGCTGATTCAGGCAAATTTACCTCTTACAGACTTGATGAAGAAGGGGGTATTGATTATCGAACCTATTCGGTTGTCTGTAAAACATAATGGACAATTTATTATGTATCAAACCATAGGTATTTCATTGGTTCATAAAAGTAAACACCAAACTAATCAAAGATACCGAGAACAAAGATATGTTGATAAAAAGAATTTTGACGAATTCATTCTGCAACCCCAAACTCAAAGAATAAATACAGAAAAAACTCATTTTGATTTGCTTGTTCCTGAAAATATTTTATGGTCTAGACGTCGTAGAGAATTGAGAATTCGAAGTTTTTTTAATTCTTTGAATTGGAATGTCGTCGATAGAAATTCAGTATTTTGCAACGAAACCAATGTAAAAAACTGGAGTCAATTTTTGGGTGAACGGAAACCCCTTTATAAAGATAAAAATGAATTAATTAAATTTAAGTTCTTTCTTTGGCCTAATTATCGATTAGAAGATTTAGCTTGTATGAATCGTTATTGGTTTGATACCAATAATGGTAGCCGTTTCAGTATCTTAAGGATACATATGTATCCACGATTGAAAATTAATTGATAGTACTATATACCCTGTCTCGTATAGAGTATCTGAAAGCAAACAAATGCAAACATGCCTTGTTTTACATCTCATTCGAATCTAATTCGAGTAAACAATACTAAATCAATAAAATAAGGTATTGATTAGATCTAGAAATGAATCAACAGAATCTTCTTCATTTTAGGATTTTAGGTTTCAATTATTCGCTTTTGTGACTGAAAAAAACGTACCTACCACCTTTTTGGATTCCTATCTGAATCAAATTTGAAATTTGATTAATTTATTGGAATTGCTAAAATTAGAGGTTCATAAAGAAATTAAGTCTATATACCACGTTCAAATTACTGGCATTATTATTACTGATCAATAAAATTATAAAAAATCCATATCTGTAAAATAAAGAAAGGGGAAATTCATTTATGGTAAAAAATTCTGTCATTTCAGTTATTTTTCAAGAAGAAAAGAAAGGATCTGTTGAATTTCAAGTATTCAATTTCACCAATAAGATACGGAGACTTACTTCACATTTAGAATTGCACAAAAAAGACTATTTATCTCAGAGAGGTTTGAAGAAAATTTTGGGAAAACGTCAACGACTGCTAGCTTATTTGGCAAAAAAAAATAGAGTACGTTATAAAGAATTAATTAATCAGTTGGACATTCGAGAGACAAAAACTCGTTAAGAAGAGTTATTTCATTTTCACTTATATGTTTCGATTAAATTTTGATGAACTTCTTTTCATTTTCAGTAATTCATGGAAGAATGAATCGTTAAAAAACTTATGACTGCACCAACTACAAGAAAAGACCTCATGATAGTCAATATGGGGCCTCAGCACCCATCAATGCACGGTGTTCTTCGACTCATCGTTACTCTAGATGGTGAAGATGTTGTCGACTGCGAACCAATATTGGGTTATTTACATAGAGGGATGGAGAAAATTGCGGAAAACCGAACAATTATACAATATTTGCCTTATGTCACACGTTGGGATTATTTAGCTACTATGTTCACAGAAGCAATAACCATAAATGGACCCGAACAATTAGGCAATATTCAAGTACCTAAAAGGGCTAGCTATATCAGAGTCATTATGTTGGAGTTGAGTCGGATAGCTTCTCATTTGTTATGGCTCGGTCCTTTTATGGCGGATATTGGTGCACAGACCCCTTTCTTCTATATTTTTCGAGAAAGAGAATTGATATATGACCTATTCGAAGCTGCCACCGGTATGCGAATGATGCATAATTATTTTCGTATTGGAGGAGTGGCTGCCGATCTACCCTATGGCTGGATAGATAAATGTTTGGATTTTTGCGATTATTTTTTAACAGGGGTTGCTGAGTATCAAAAACTTATTACCCGGAATCCTATTTTTTTAGAACGAGTTGAAGGCGTAGGCATTATTGGGAGAGACGAGGCATTAAATTGGGGTTTATCGGGACCAATGCTACGAGCTTCCGGAATAGAATGGGATCTTCGTAAAGTTGATCATTATGAGTCTTACGACGAATTTGATTGGCAGGTTCAATGGCAACGAGAAGGGGATTCATTAGCTCGTTATTTAGTACGAATCGGTGAAATGACAGAATCCATAAAGATTATTCAACAGGCTCTGGAAGGAATTCCAGGAGGGCCTTACGAAAATTTAGAAATGCGACGTTTTGACAGATTAAAAGATCCTGAATGGAATGATTTTGAATATCGGTTTATTAGTAAAAAGCCTTCTCCAACTTTTGAATTGTCGAAACAAGAACTTTATGTGAGAGTTGAAGCCCCAAAAGGAGAATTGGGGATTTTTCTGATAGGAGACCAGAGCGTTTTTCCTTGGAGATGGAAAATTCGCCCACCAGGTTTTATCAATTTGCAAATTCTTCCTCAGTTAGTTAAAAGAATGAAATTGGCTGATATTATGACAATACTAGGTAGCATAGATATCATTATGGGAGAAGTTGATCGTTGAAATGATAATTGATACAACAGAAATAGAGACTATCAATTCTTTTTCCAAATTGGAATCCTTAAAAGAAGTCTCTGGGATCATATGGATGCTTGTCCCTATTGTGACTCTTGTATTAGGAATCACAATAGGTGTACTAGTAATTGTTTGGTTAGAAAGAGAAATATCTGCAGGAATACAACAACGTATCGGGCCTGAATATGCCGGCCCTTTAGGAATTCTTCAAGCTCTAGCAGATGGGACAAAACTACTTTTGAAAGAGAACCTTATTCCATCTACAGGAGATACTCGTTTATTCAGTATTGGACCATCCATAGCAGTAATATCTATCTTTCTAAGTTATTCAGTAATTCCTTTTGGTGATCACCTTGTTCTAGCCGATCTTAGTATTGGTGTTTTTTTTTGGATTGCCATTTCAAGTATTGCTCCCGTTGGACTTCTTATGTCGGGGTATGGATCAAATAATAAATATTCCTTTTTAGGTGGTCTACGGGCAGCTGCTCAATCAATTAGTTATGAAATACCATTAGCTCTATGTGTGTTATCAATATCTCTACGTGTGATTCGGTGAGACCTAAAATTTATCAAAATTCTTTTCTTTCTAGAAACAAGGATAAAAAGATTTGATTGACTATATATATTTTTATTTTTCTTCAGCATTTGAGTTGATGAACTAAACCAGATAGTTATATGAGTGAAAGAAAACGGCTTCTAAATTTGCAGTAAAAAAGTTGAGTCTCATTTCCTATGTACAAGAATCAAATGGTGAAAAAAGTAAACATAAGCAAGATAGATTGTTTACCCCAAGATTCGTGAATTGTCATGATAGCTTGAAGCGGGTTCAAAAGACCAACTCTATGGAGTTTTTACTGTCTATTACCATAGATGGATTTCCACAACG